TTTATTAATAATATAATGGATTGTTCTATTTATCCTTATTTAATAATACTTTTTTTAATTCTAAAAGTTTTTTTTATAATATACTTAAAATATTATACTAAAAACTTTTGGTAAATATTTTATGATCCTCAATAATATACAGAAATATATAAAAATAATCATACAACATCTACAAAATGTCAATATAAAATAGCAGATTCAAAACCTAGATGATGATTTTCAGTTAAGTGATAGGCTAACATACGTCAGAAACCTACCGCTAAAAAAGCAGTTCCTATTATAACATGTAATCCATGAAATCCTGTACCAAAATAAAAACATGATGCATATGTACCATCTGAAATAGTAAAAGATGAAACTGTATATTCAATACCTTGTAGAGCAGTAAATATAATAGCTAAAATTATAGTATAAACAGCTCCATATAATGCTCCACTTCTATTACCTTGTATTAAAGAATGATGTGAATATGTTATTGTTACACCAGAAGATAATAAAATTACTGTATTTAATAAAGGTAATTCAAAAGGATTTATTGAATTTATACCCATAGGTGGTCATTTTGCACCTAATTCAATAGTAGGTGATAAAGCACTATGGAAAAATGCTCAAAATATTGCTAAGAAAAATAAAGCTTCTGATACTATAAATAAAGCAACTCCCATATTAAGTCCTTTTTGTACAGCTAAAGTATGATTACCTAAATATGTTCCTTCTGATATAACATCTCTAAATCATAATGACATAGATAGAATTAAGGCTAATAAAGCAAAAAATAAATTATTAATTGCTAGACTAAAGCTATGAAAAGATAATACTGCACTAAAAGTTAATGCTAATAATGATAAACTTGTATTTAAAGGTCAAGGACTTGGAGATACTAAGTGATAAGGATGAGATTGAAAATTACTACGAACTAAATAATTCAAATATTTTATATTTAATATATTAATTGTATTAACTTATTGAAAAGGTTATTATAGATAATAAATTACATAAATTTAATATTTCATTAGGCATAAATATAAAGCTTATAATACCTAAATTTATTATACTTAATGTTATAGAATAAGTATTAGATAATGAAATATCTATATACATATAAGTTTTTTCATATTGTGATTTATCAAAATATATAGTTTTTACTACAGTTAAATAATATACAGCTCCTATAACACTAGTTAAAACTCCAACTAATACTAAAATAATTTTATTATTATCTAACGCTGTAGTTAAAACCATCTGTTTTCCAAAAAATCCTACTAACGGTGGTAATCCTATAAATGAAAACATAGTAATTACTAGACATAAAGCTAATATAGGATTAATAGAAAAATAACCTTTTAATTGACTAATTAATTGTATAGGACTATTATTTTTTTCTTGTAAATTATTATATTCAGATATATTTGTATAATATAAGTATAAACTAAATCCAATAGCCACTAATATTATAAAAACATTTACATTTGTTATGATATACTGAATTATATAAAAAATATATGCTTGATATGAATCTATATTATGTACTATTAATGCTAATAATATAAATCCTAAATGTGAAATAGTACTATAAGCTAATAGTCTTTTTATTCTTGTTTGTGTTAAACCTAAAATTGTTCCAATTATTAAAGATAAGAAACAACTTATAGATAAACTTGTTGTTCATGAATAATATTGTATAGTAGATTGTAATAAACAACTAGTATATTGTACTAATTCTAAAAATAGTACTAATATAGCTAATTTTCCAAATATAACTATAAAAGTTGTTACTATAGTTGGTACACCATCATATACATCCGGAGATCATCAATGAAATGGTGCAGCACCAATTTTAAATAAAAGTCCTACTGATATTAATAATAAACTATAAAAAATATAACTATGCATATATCAAGTTGAATATTCAGTATATTTTTCTGAATCTGAAATAATGGAATATATTCCATCAAGATTTGTTAACCCAGAATTAGCATATATTAATCCTATACCTAATAATATAAAACAAGAAGCTAAACCTCCTAATAAAAAATATGTTAAGGCAGATCCTGTAGAAGACTCTGAATTTCTATGCATTGAAGATATTATATATAAACTAAAACTTTGTAATTCTATACATAAATATAAAGATCCTAAATCTCCACTTGCTAATAATAACATTGCTCCACTTATAACAAATATTATTATTAAAGTATATTCTATTAATGTAAATTGTTCTGATGTTTTGTTTATTATATTTGTATATTCTTTTACTTTTTTAAATATTACATCTATCATTGTATTAGAATCTCCTATATATTTTTTTCTAGGATAAAAAGCTGTCATTAATAATATTATACCACATATTAACAATATAAATATTTGAAATACTTGTGTTACAGCTGTTATATTAAATAATCCTCCATATAACCCTATTCCTTTTTCTAAATATGTTATATATAATGTTGTATATGATGACATTATACTATAAAATACTATTAATATACCTATACGACTGTATAAAATTGATGTATCTGGTCTGTTGCTTAAACCATTTGAAAATAATAATAATAAAAGAAATGTTAATATCATATGCTTATTCGTATATATGTATATATATATATATTAGTTAAGATTTTTTCAGTTATATGTTATATTTATTAAATTATATATATATATATATTATAAAAATCCAAATTTTTATAATAATTTATAAGTTAAAATAATGAATTATATTAAATAAAAATTGCTAGGTATTAAAGATAAATTATAAACTATACATGGTATTAAAATAATAAGTGCTATAATAATAGGTAATAATACAGTTCAACAATAAGACATTAATTGATCAAAACGTATTCTAGGAAAAGATGCTCTTACTCAAATAAATACAAATATAAGAATACAAGATTTTAATCCTAAAGATAAACTATAGATTAATCCTTGTAACATAACAATAAAAATATTTATATTAATATCTATAATATATAGTTCAATATTTAAATAATATATAATATTTATTAAAGAATCTAAAGAAAAAATTGTTAAATAACCACCTAAAAATAGAATACTAGTAAAAATACATATTAATACTATACTAGCATATTCAGCTAAAAAAAAGAATACAAATATTGCAGCAGAATGTTCCGTCATAAATCCTGAAACTAATTCAGACTCTGCTTCAGCTAAATCAAAAGGTGCTCTATTTGTTTCAGCAATACAACCTATAAAAAATATCATAAATATAGGAAGTAATGGTAAAGCAAATAATACCATTTTTTGTGATTCGATATTAACAGTTAAATTTAAACTACCAGTTAATAAAACAACCAGTAATATAGCTGAACTAAGTATTAATTCATAACTTATTAATTGAGCAGTACTTCTTAATGATCCTAAAAAAGCATATTTAGAATTAGCGGATCAACCTGCTAATAATATACCATATGTAGATAAAGATGATACAGCTAACATATATAATATACCTAATCCTAAATCCCCTATAGATAAACCGGGACCATATGGTATAACAGCATATCCTAATAATGAAAATATTAATGTTATTATAGGACCTAAAAAAAACAATATTAAATTTGCTTGTGTAGGACCTACATATTCTTTTAATAATAATTTTAATGCGTCAGCAAATGCTTGTAATAAACCATAATATCCTACTATATTTGGACCTAATCTACGTTGCATACTTGCCATTGTTTTTCTTTCTGCTATAGTAGTAAATGCTACTACTAATAAAGCAGGTACTATAACTAAAATAACTTCTAAAATAGATATAAATGTATACATTTTTATTTACTAATTAATACATATCTTTTCATATTATATATATGTTTATACTGTATTATATATATATGAAATAATTAAAAATTATTTACTTATAAATAAAATATCTTATTATATTTTTAATAAAAAATTAAATATAAAAATATATTAAAATATAACGTAAAAATATAAAAATATTCTATCAAAAGAATTTTTTATATAATTGATTGGTTAACTATTTTATAGTTTTACCAGTAATATTAATAATAGCGAATATAACAATAATAAATAATAATGAATCTTCATTATTTTTAGTTAAATATAATATAGATATATAAAAAATTAAACCAACTAATATATATAAACCATAAGATGTAACAACACCTGTACTTAATTTATTAATAGAATTACTTATATTAGTAAGACTTTTTTCTAAACCAAATGGTCCAAATTTTTCTACAGAACCTTTATCCATTATTTTTGTAGTTTGAGCACCTAAATATAAAACAGGTCCTGAAATATATTTATTATAAAACATTTCAACTAAAAAACGTTGATTAAGAAAACCAAAAATATTATAACCTAAATTAGATAATTTAAATTTCATAAGTAATTTAGGATAAAATTCAGTAAATAATATAGAAACAATACTAAGTGTAACAGTAAAAAATAAAGGTAATAATTTATAAAAAGTAGGAACAGCAAATTCTGTATCTAACATAATTTCATTCTTAGGATGTATAAATAAACTATTATCAGAAAAAAAGTCAGACCCTAAACCTATAAATATATCTTTAGTAATATAACCAAAGAATATAGAAAATATAGCTAATATAATTAATGGTAAACTCATAAATATATCACCTTCATGTGCAGCATGAGCTTGTTTATAATTTACTATAGGTCCATTAGGATTACTTAAAAAAGTTAAATATAAAACTTTAACAGAATAAAGTGTAGTAAACATTGCACCTATAGTAGCAATATAATAAACTGCTATACTAGATATATAATATTTACCAAATGCTGATTCAATTATAAAATCTTTTGAATAAAAACCAGTCATAAAAGGAAAAGCTACTAAACTAAGAGAAGCTATTAACATAACTGAATAAGTAAGAGGTAAATATGATATTAAACCTCCATATTTTCTAAAATCTTGATTATCTGCAACTGCATGTATTACTGCTCCTGCACCTAAAAATAATAAACCTTTATAAAAAGCATGATTTACTAGATGAAATAAAGCAATATTATATGAAGATAAACCAACTGCTATAACCATCATACCTAATTGACTCATAGTAGAATAAGCTATAACTTTTTTTATATCTTGTTGAAATAAACCTATAAGAGAACTAAATACTGTTGTTATTGCTCCTAATCATAAACATAATAATAATACTAATGAACTATATTCTATTAAAGGAGATACTCTTATTAATAAATATACCCCTGCTGTAACCATAGTTGCTGCATGTATTAAAGCCGACACTGGTGTAGGACCTTCCATAGCCATAGGTAATCATACATGTAAACCGACTTGAGAACTTTTAGCCATAGCACCTATTAATAAACATATACCAATAATAATAATAACATTTTCACTATAATAAGGTGCTAATGAAAATACTGTATTATAATCTAAATTACCATATGATCATAATATAGCAAACATACCAATTGTTAAAAAACAATCACCAACTCTATTAGTTAAAAATGCAGAAATAGAACTTTGATTTGCAGCTATTCTTGTAAATCAAAAACTAACTAATAAGTATGAACATACTCCTACACCTTCTCATCCAACAAACATTAATAAAAAATTATCTGCTGTAACTAATATAATCATCATAAAAGTAAATAAACTTAAATAACTAAAAAATCTTTGATTATGTGGATCGTGACTCATATATCCTATTGAATATAAGTGTACTACTGAAGATACTATTAATACAGGTATTAACATTGATACTGTTAAAGTATCAAAATTAAAACTTCATTTTATATTTAGTGATTCTGCATCTATTCATCTAAATAATTCTATTTTTACAGGTATTTGATTTAATCCCACTTCTATAAAAGCAATTATTGCTAAAATTGTTGTTATTATTACACAAGTACATGTTATTATACGTGCTCCACTAACTCCGATTTTTCTTCCAAAAAAACCAGAAACTATTGATCCTAATATAGGTAAAATTATTAAAGCTAGATACATTATTTATATTCTATTGCTATACTTCCTCTTAATCTATAATATGCTACTAATATACCTAAACCTATTGCTGATTCTGCCCCAGCTATAGCTATTATATATATAGAAAGAGTTTGACCTAATATATCATCAAAGCTTAATGAACTTATTAATATTAAGAATGTAATTGATAATAACATTATTTCAATTGAAATAAGCATTAGTATTATATTTTTTCTATTTAAGACAAAACCTAATACTCCAATTAAATATAAGATTAGTGAAAAACTCATTAAATATTTTTAGATTAAATTATGGTATTGGATAATTTATGAAAAACAATTATTAAAAATTGATTTATTATTTTTATAATTAAATTAGATATCTAATTTAATTAATTAAATTTTACGGTGATTCAAATTGATATAATAAAATATATTTATTAAAAAACCAAAATATATAGAAATGAAAAAAAAATATATATATATATATATATAATCGAAAAAAAAAGGTAGGACATATTAGAGTTATAAATAACTATAACAAAATATAAAAACATTAGATTTTTTTTCTTCATAGGTATGAAAATATGATAATTTATTTTTATTTATAAAAACAAATTAACCTTCAATTTGATCATAAAGTCAAAATAAGAATTTTGGAAGAGAAGTAGATTGTATTGCAATAGGCATAGAGCTATGTAAAATACCACAAATTTCTGAACATTGACCATAAAAAGTACCTTCTCTATTTAAATACACAGATGATTGATTTAATCTTCCAGGATAAGCATCACATTTAATACCTAATGATGGACAAGCAAAAGAATGTATAACATCTGCTGCAGCTACTACAAATCTAGTATGAGTTAATTCTGGCATTATAACTCTATTATCAACTTCTAATAATCTTAATTGTCCTAATTCTAAATCACTTTCTGGTATTATATATGAATCATATTCAATTGTTTCTTCATCAGCATTTACAAAATCAGGATATTGATAACTTCAATATCATTGATGACCTTCACCATATATAACTAATGCTGGATCAATAACTTCATCCATTAAATATAGTAATTTAAATGATGGAAATGCAATTAATATTAATATAAGAGCAGGAGTAATAGTTCAAATTAATTCTACTAAAGTACCATGATTTACATATTTATTTGATATTTTTTTATTCTTGAAATTCATAATTATAGATATCATCATTCAACTTACAGCAAATAAAATTATAGCTAAGTAAAACATTATACTATTATGTAATTCTTCTAAACCTTCCATTTGAGGTGTAGCATTATCTTGAAAATATATACCTCAAGGTTCTGGGGTATCATTTTTTATTATATTTATATTTAAATAATTACTATTTTTGATCATATTCATATTATTATATAATTAATACCAATTTTATAAGTAAGATTAAAAAGGAAATGTAAATTTATAATAATTTTAGTATAAAATACTAATTTTTTTTTTAATTATATATAATAATTTTACAATGGTTTATATATAATATATATTGTATAATAAATAAAATGTATAATAATGTAAACCATCTAAAATAATAGAAGGATATATACCTAATAATATAGTAAATAAAACCAAAACAATTAACATGAAAAATTCTCTCTTATTTAAATCTGGTATATATTCAAATCAGTATTTGAAAAAGAAAGAACCTGCAAAACATATTCTGTTAAACATAAATATAGTATAAGCAGCGGAGAAAACAATAGATGAAGAAGCTAATATACCTGCAAGAGGTAATCTTTCGAAAACACCATATAAAGACATGAATTCTCCAACAAAATTTAGTGTAAGAGGAGCACCACAATTACCTAAAGATAACATAAAGAATAAAATAGATAAAATAGGCATAACTTGAGCAATACCTCTATAATAAGTTATTAATCTAGTACCTGATCTATCATATAATACACCTCCTGCTATAATAAATAAACCAGAAGAAACAAAACCATGAGCTAAACCTAAACAAATACCACCTTGTATACCTTGTAAAGTATTACTAAAAACACCTGACAAGTAAACAGCTGCATGTGATACAGATGAATAAGCTATTAACTCTTTAACATCTATAGTTCTAAGTGTACTTAAACTAGCATATATTATAGTTAAAATACCTATAAGAAATACAATATAAGTATAATATAAAAAAGCTTTAGGTACTAAAGGTAATATTAATCTAAAAATACCATATAAACTTAACTTTAACACTATTGCAGCTAAAATAATACTACCAGATAAAGGTGATTCAACATGAGCTTTTAATAATCAACTGTTTAAATAAATAGTAGGTGTTTTAACAGCAAAAGCAATAAATATACCAATAAAAATAAATACTTGTGTAATATATAAGAAATTCGTTTTTGATAAAACATTAAAATCAGTACAACCTATTAAAGATTGCATAGTTATAATAGATAGTAACATGAATAATGAACCTAGGAATGTATATAAAAAAAAATAAAAGCTTGCTCTTATTTTAGCACTAGATCCAAAAATACCAATTAATATAAATAAAGGTGCTAATATACTTTCAAAAAATATATAAAACATTAAAATATCTAAAACTAAAAAAATTAATAATAATAAAGCTTCTAGTAATAAAATTATTACTAAAAAATACTTTACTTTGTTATCAATAGATTTTCAATTAGATATAATAGCAATTGGCATTATTAATGTAGTTAATAATATAAAATATATAGATAATCCGTCAATACCTAGATAAAAATCATAATAACCAATTTTATAATGTTCTTGTACAAATTGAAAATGTTTACTACTATTATTAAATAATAATCATATTACTAAAGATACTATTAAATCTATTATTGTAACGGCTAAGGCAAATGTTTTAAGAATTTTTGAGTTTTCATTTAAATTATAAGAATTATATGATAAAATCAAAAATATACCAATAAAAGGTATTAAAATTAAAGCAGATAATAACATTTAAATATAAATTAATAAAATATTACTACAAATTATAAGTTACATAAATACTAAACTAAATATAAAAAAAAATTATCTTTAAATAACATAATCTTAAATAAATATAAATTTTCCAATTAAAAATTTATACTAATATGTAACATATGATTCCTCGATGACTTGAACATCGAAAATATTCTTATCAAGAATACGCTTTACCTTTTAAGCTAAGGAACCTATTTACTTAAAAATAACAAGAGCATTCAGACTTGAACTGAAAACATGAAGTTTGAAGCTTCTTATTTTACCAATTAAACTATACTCTTAATAATAAAACGGAAAAGAGGTGAATTGAACACCTAGATGTAAAACATAATATTTAGCAAATACCTTACCCTACCTATGGAAACTTTTCCTATACAATACGAATTAGACCGGTCTCGATCCGATATCATTTTCCTCGACAAGGAAACAGTTTACCAATTAACATTACTAATTCTTTACGGCTAGCCAAATTCGAAATGGCACAATTCGTTTGGAAGACGAACGGTCTACCATTAACCTATAGCCGTTTTATATTAAAATATCGGAGCACTATGGTTCGAACATAGAAGATCCTCAACCCAAATGAAGCGCCTAACCAACCTGGCTCTACTCCGTTTACCAGGAGAGAAATTTGAATTCTCATTATTAATGCATGAAATTAAAGTTCTAACCAATTAAACTATCCTGGCTTATATATTCCTATTTAAGATTCGAACTTAAATCAAGATATTAGAAATATCATGCTCTACCATTGAGCTAATAAGAAAATAGGAGAAAAGAGATTCGAACTCTTAAAAGCATAGTACTATTGAGTTTACAGCTCAACCCTTCTTACCAATAAAGGAACTCTCCTAGTATATCATTTATTAAGGCCTAAAGGATTCGATCCTTTATTATAGCGATTAAAAGTCGCATGTTTTACCAATTAAACTAAAGCCTCTTTTACTAACTAAAAATACTTAAAATTACAAAAAATATAATGTTTTGAAAAAATTTTAAGAACAAAAAAAAAACATATTATACTTTTATTAATATTTTTGTTTAATAGTAATAACTATAGATCCTACCATAGCTAATAATAGAATTATAGATGTAATTAATAATCAAATAGAATAATTAGTATACATAACATTACCTATACTAGTTATATCTATTATATCTACAATATTATTATCTCAATTATTAGATGATACAAAAAATATATTTGTAATATCATAATTCAAATTAGTTTTTGTATAAGGCGATAAATTATTATAAGGTATAAATAAAGCTAAAATAACTAATATAGCTAAAGGTATATTATTATTAGTATTACTAATAAGCTCCGAAACTCTAATATTAATAAGCATTAAAATAAATAAAAATAATATTGAAACAGCACCAACATATACTAAAAGATAAGATAAACCAATAAAATTTATACCTAAAAATATAAGATAACAAGAAATACATGAAAATAACATTATTAAATGTAAAACAGATATTATTGGATTTTTACTTATTATTATAAATATACCAGCAAATATAGATAAAATAATAATTAAATCTAAAAATATAACAAAAAAACCATAAAATTGATTAGATATAAAAAACATTAAAAAAAAAACGAATCTTTAAAAGAAAACAGAGAAATATGTTATATATAGGAGTTGAACCTATAAAAAAGTTTATCAGACCAATATATATATATATATAATAGATAAGCTTAATATATTTAATCAAGATCTTTATCATAAAAACCTAAGGTTAATTATTTATAGAATCATTTGTAGGTGTTCTTGATAATCCACCTGAAATTGGTTTTACAATTACACCTCGATCTGAAGAATTATAGATTTTTGAAATTGATTCATAATATTTTCTAAAAAGTATTTCTTTTTTATCTTTAATATTTTCATAAACTTTATTTAAGTCCATAAAAATTATAATAAAAAGATAAATATTAAACTTATATAAAAATTTTAATTATTTTAATTAAAAAATAAAAGCTTTAGGAATCGAACCTAAATAAAAACCGATAACTATAATGTAGACAAAAGTCTACCAAATATAATACTATATTTAATTTTTAATATTAATGCATCCCGTGCAATTTCCATTACACGAACCATATTTCGACTTAACACCAATAAAAGCCACGCATACGAAGATTACAAATTTAAAAAATTACAACTATTTAAGTAAAAATAAAATAAATAAACAACCAAACTTATTGCACATACTTCTTTCAGCGCCTGACGAGTGGTTAGTACCCATCTGAGATAAAATTCACCGTGACGTGGTGATTCACGATTACTAGTAATTCCATATTCATGTAGTCGAATTTCAGACTACAATCCACAAATAGTTATATCCAATTTTATAGGATTAGCTCCATTTTACAATATTGCATCCCTTTGTAGAGGTATATGTGGCACGTCTATAGCCCACGCTATTAAGGCCATGATGACTTGTCTTGGTCCCTATTATTATTTCCATTTATAGAAAAACACTTTAAATATAAATAAAGCTAGGGTTTTCGTTAATTAAAGGAATTAACCAAAATCTCACGACATTAACTGAAGACAGCCGTGCAGCACTTGTATAAAAATATTCAAGGCGTGGTAAGGTTATTCGCGGATCATCGAATTAAATAACATACTTCACTACTGGTTTCAGAAACGGTCTAATGATTTCAATTTGTGCATTTCCGCCTTAGTCATGAGGTGGAGTGCTTACACTTTCATTTATAGGCCAAATTTATCTAGCCTATGGCACTCATAATTTTCTCCAAGGACTACTAGGGTATCGAATCCTTATCGCTACCCAAGGCTTCGTCCCTCAACGTCAGTTTTTACTTAGAATAAAGCCTTCGCCGTTACCCGTCCTACCAGTATAATAGGATTTTGTCCCTCCTCTGGTAATTCGTATATTCCCACATAAAACTCTAGAAAACTAGTTCCTATTAAGGCTTGGTAATCTGTCTAGGTACCCTTTAAACCAATTAAAGATGAATAACACTTGTCTTTTACGTATTACCGCGACTGCTGGCACGTAATTTGGTCAAGACTTATAGATAAAAAATCGTCATTCTCTTTATTTTATCTAGAACTTTATACGACTTTCATTTTCCATTCTTCCAAGTTGCTGGTTCAGTCTTTCGACTATTGACCAATATTCCCCACTGCTGTACAATTCTGCCCTGGGCTTTTTTCAGACCCAGTGTGGTCGATCGACCTCTCAGTCTCGACTACCAGATTTTGAGCTAGATTTTTTTTTTCTATTACTCATCCAGAATATCTATTAACATCTTAAAGCGAATTATTATCTATCTTTTTTTTTATAAGGGATTTTTTTTCTTCCTTACTTTAAGGTAGTTATAAGATAATTTACTCACCTGTACACCACTTCATAATTAATTAATATATAATTATTATATATTAATTAAATTAGACGTTTGATTAGCATGTGTCAAGCATTTGGATAGCGTTCATTCAGAGCCATCATCAAACTCAATTTATTATACTAGACTTATTGTATCTTTTTATTAGAGTGTTTAGATTTGAATTAAATTTATACCTAAAATATTCTCTTATTTTTAATGTATTTTATTAAATATCTTAAAATTCAATTTAACAAATAATATTTAATATAAGCTAGCTCTTGTTGATTTATACATATCCTAAATACAGCTAAATATATATTATTTTTTTTCGTTTTTTATTTATTTTCTACTTATTATCAGAACTCATACTCTTATTAATTTTATTTTTAATTTATATTTATTTAGCTCTAACTTTTCTATCCTATATATTAAATAGTAATATATATTATTTAATTTAATTTTTTTTTATTAATGTAAATCTAAACTATCTTTAATATATGATGAAGATAATACTACAAATACTTGTGCTTGAATAAATGCTATTCCTATTTCTAGTCCTGAGAAAGCTAGAATAAATAACAATGGTACTAAACCTAAAAAAAAGTATATAATTCCTTTTTTCATAATATTATATGTAAATCCTGCTAAAATGTTAAGAAGCATATGACCACTTAATATATTAGCTCCTAATCTTAGACCTAATGACACAGGTCTTGATAAGTATGAAATAAATTCTATTAATACTAATAAAGGTAATAAACCTAATGGACAACCAGATGGTACTAATAATGAAAAAAATTTTAAAGAATGCACTTGGAAACCTAAAATAGTTGCTCCAATTACTATTGTAAAACTTATTGAAAATGTTAATACAAAATGTGATGTTGGTGCAAAACTATAAGGTACCATACCTATTAAATTATTTATTAATATATAAATAAATAAAGCAGATATTAAAGGAAAAAACATTTGACCTTTTTTTGCATTGATTTGGTTTATTACTATACTAAAAACTGTAGCATATATAGATTCCATTGAAATTGATCAATTATTAGGTGTAATAATATTATAATTTGTTGCTAATATATACATCATAAATATTATAATTGTTGTTATTATTAAATATAATCCTATATTAGTTAAAGATAATTGTATATTTCCTAATAAGTCTGCTTTTATACTAAGTAAATTTCTTATGGTGAATTGATCCAAAGGACTTTTATTTAAGTAAGTCACTAGATATATATATGTATTTTTTGTTGTTTGTAAAAGATAAAAATTTTATTTTAAATTAATATTTTTTATATTGTTGTGTTTTTATTTGATTCTAAAGTTTTTAAAAATATTCGAGTTTTAAATAATCGCACAAATCTTGGTAATATATATTTAGAAAATAAATATATTATAATTATTAACAATAGAAAATTATAAGTAACTTGATTTACAAAAAAAAATGGTATAAGTTGTGGCATTAAATTATTGATTCAAAAATAAATATATAAATTTATTATACAATATATGCTAATTAAGTTTATTAAACCTGCTATAAAGGAATACGGAAGATTCGAACTTCTTCTTAATGATCTGCAATCATAAGGCAAAACCTTTTGCTACATATTCCTTAAAAATTAATAAAATTTTATTAGTCTTAATTAAATATAATAAAAAAAAAATTATATAATATATAAACTGATAAATTATTATTAATTTATATCATAAATATTAATTTAAACTTACAACACTTTGAATAGGTAGACTTACAAATGCATGAGGTTTAGGTGGACTATCTAGAGCTCATTCTAAAGATACATAATTTCTATTAAATAATGTTTGAAATAAATCAGAGAAAAATTCAGGTATTAATCAAGGATATTTAGATGTAAGATCACCTTCTACTAATTGCATATATATTATATGTAAAAATAATACAGTAGCAATTACACTAACTATAGAACCAAAACTACTTATTAAATTTCATCCTGCAAAAGCATCAGGATAATCACTTATTCTTCTTGGCATACCTTGTAAACCTAAAAAATGTTGAGGGAAAAAGGTTAAATTAACACCTGCAAATAAGATAAAGAAATGTACTTTTCCTAATAGTAAGTTATAATTTAAACCAGTTATTTTTGGTATTCAATAATATCATGCACTAAATAAAGCAAAAACTGCCCCTAATGATAATACATAATGGAAATGAGCAACTACATAATATGTATCATGGAATGCAATATCAAGTGATGCATTAGCTAAAACAACACCACTTAATCCTCCTATAGTAAACATAACTACAAAACCTAATGCAAATAACATTGGGGGTGTTAAATGTATTACTCCACCATAAGTAGTAGCTAATCAACTAAATATTTTAATACCTGTTGGAACAGCTATTATTAATGTAGCAGCTGTAAAATAAGCTCTTGTATCTACATCTAAACCAACTGTATACATGTGATGGCTTCAAACAACGAAACCTAAAACACCTATAGACATCATAGCATAAACCATCCCTAAATATCCGAATACATTTTTATTAGAACCTGCGGATATTGTAGTACTAATTATACCAAAACCTGGTATAATTAATATGTAGACTTCTGGATGACCAAAAAATCAAAATAAATGTTGGTATAATATAGGATCACCACCACCAGCTACTTCGAAAAATGAAGTATTAAAATTTCTATCTGTTAAAACCATAGTTATTCCACCAGCTAAAACAGGTAATGATAATAATAATAATACAGCTGTTACTATAACTGCTCATCCAAATAATGCTAATTTATGAAGTCTTATACCAGGACTTCTCATATTTAATATAGTTGTAATAAAATTCATAGCTCCAAGTAAACTACTTATACCTGAAAGATGAAGAGCAAATATAGCTAAATCTACACTAGGTCCACTATGACTTTGTAAACCTGATAAAGGTGGATAAAGAGTTCAACCTGTACCTACTCCATTTTCTATCATTCCCGCAAATAAAAACAATGCTAAACTTGGTATTAATAATCAAAAACTTATATTATTTAATCTAGGAAATGCCATATCTGGACCACCTATCATTAAGGGTAATAAAAAATTACCAAAACCACCTATTAAAGCTGGCATTACCATAAAGAAGATCATCACTATAGCATGAGCAGTTATTATACTATTATATAATTGATTATCTGCTATAAATTGTACACCAGGCCCTGATAATTCTAATCTTATTAATACTGAAAAAGCTGTACCTGCTAAACCTGAAAATACTGCGAACATTAAATATAGTGTTCCTATATCTTTAGCATTACAAGATAAAAATCATCTTTCTCTTCACATAGTTATTTCTGTCATTAAACCTAAATTTTCTAAGTTTGACTTTGAAACATTAGAAGTGTTTGTAGAATAACTTTTAAAATTATTCAATTTATTACTCAAGAAATTTTTTCTAAAGTATATTATTTTCTTTATATATTTTTATCCTATCATATATATCTATAAGGAAGAAATTAACAAATTGATATAATAAAAAGCTTAAAAAATTAATATTTATATTGGTATTATAAAAAAAAATTTTTTTATTAATTTTATTATATATATATATATACTTATACTAATATATAAGGAAAATTTTTTACTTTTCTTTGTTTATGAAAAAAAAATTTTTTTTTTTCAATTGCAAAAAATTTATTATATTACAGACTTATAATAAAGTATTTAAAATTTAATGGATAAATCAAATTATCTATTAATTTATACTCTTTTTTTATTTAATTATTTATAAAAATTATTTGTTTTCAATTTTTTAGTTGAATATTATTTCATTGTCTACTATCTATTTTTAATGCATTTTTTCCTAATTCAAATACAAAACCTAAAGTTAATATAAAGAAAAAGACTAACATTATGATTAAACCATAAATACCATTAGTATACGCACTTACTATATAAGGATATACTAATAATATTTCTAAATCAAATAGTAAAAATAAAAATGCGAAAATGAAAAATGAAATACTAAATTGAGTTCTATTTTGTCCTAAAAATGAATGAAATCCACATTCAAAAGCACTATTTTTTTCTTGATATGGATTATGTGGAGATAATAATATATTTATACCCAATAAAATTAACGCTAATATTGGTATAAATATAAAAAAAAAAGTTAAACTTGTCATTTTTATTTTTATTTATATATTTGAAGTAAAAACTGTTGTAAATTTATTTATTTTAATTTAATTAAAATAAAAATTTTTTTGAATGAAAAATTTATTATTTTTGATAAAAAATATAAAATTTTCCCTCCTCCTCCCTCTTCTCTCCACTATTTATTTACTAAAATTATGTTGAATTATTAATTTTTCTTATAATTTTAATATTCAAATCACTGAGTATCTAAGGTACTTGTTTATCTAGGTATACTTAGAAAATCTTCTAAAATTATGAAATTTTACTTGTTTGTTTTTGTAATGAAGTAGATAATGCTATATCTACTAAACTATTTTCTAATAATGTTATAAATGGTACTATAACTAAAAAATGTGCAAAATATAAAACAGTAGAAATTTGTCCAAATTCTATAAATGGAGATTCAACGTGTTTTGCTCCTAATTGCATTAATATTAAGAAATTTGCAACAAATATAAAGAATGCTACTTTACTTAAAGGTCTAAATTGTATACCTCTTAATTTTGATAAATCTGTAAAAGGCATTATTAATAATGCTAATATTGCAGCAAACATAGCTATAACACCTAATAATTTATTAGGTATAGATCTTAAAATTGCATAAAATGGTAAAAGATATCATTCTGGAACAATAGCAGGAGGTGTTTGCATAGGATTAGCCATAACATAATTTTCGCTATCACCTAAAACATTAGGCATAAAAAATACAAATATAGATAAAATTATTATGAATAAGAATATTGTTATTAAATCTTTAAATATATAATAAGGATGGAAAGGTAATCTATCATAATTACCTGATACACCTAAAGGATTACTTGAACCACTAGAATCATGTAAAGCTATTAAATGCATTAATGCTAATGCAGCTAATACAAAAGGTAATACAAAATGTAATGCAAAAAATCTATTTAATGTTGCATTATTAACAGAAAAACCTCCTCAAATAAATTGTACTATATCTTGTCCTATTCAAGGTATTGCACTCATTAAATTAGTTATAACTGTAGCACCTCATAAAGACATTTGACCATAAGGTAATACATAACCTAAGAAAGCTGTAGCCATCATAACTATTAATATTATAGTTCCTATAGTTCATACTAATGTTCGCGGTGCTTTATATGATCCATAGTATAATCCTCTACCTATATGTAGATAAACTAAAAAGAAAAATGCTGAAGCCGTATTAGAGTGTAAATAACGTACTAATCATCCATTGTTTACATCTCTCATAATATGTTCTACTGAATCAAATGCTTCTGAAATGTTAGGTGTATAATGCATACCTAATGTTACACCAGTTATAATTTGTATTATTAAACAAAAAGCCAATAAAGAACCAAAATTTCATAAATAACTTATGTTAGATGGTTGAGGTGAATCTATTACATAAGAATTTGCCATTTTTAAAAGTGGATGACTTTTTAATATTCTCATTTATTATTTTTTTTTAATTATCTCGGCTAATATTTTTTTAATATATATATATTTCGAATTTCTTATTGATCTCAAAATCTTTTTAAATAAATATAAAAATTTAGTATTTATTGTTTATAATAACTTATTTAAGTGATTATTTTATAATTGATTTTTAGCTATTTGAAGAATCTCTATAATGATTAAATTATCTATCCAATTATTTTTTTCACATAATAAATTTTTCCTTACGCTTTTTTTTATTATATTTAAAATCTTTAATTGTTTAAATTATTTCATAAAAACATTAGGCAACATATAATAATAAGAAAGCCATCATTAAAGCAAATAAACCTGTTGCTTCTGAGAAAGCAAATCCTAAAATAGCATATGAAAATAGTTGTCCTCTTAAAGATGGATTTCTAGATACTCCTATTATAAGTGCACCAAATACTACACCTATACCTACACCGGCTCCAATTAAACCAGTTGTGGCTAAACCTGTACCAATAATTTTTGCAGCTTGTATCAAAATTATATAATAAGTATGTAAAACTAACTATAATATAACAGTTTCAAATATACTAAAAAATTTAAGAATAAATAAATATTCTATAACTGTTATAATTTTAAATATTGTTGTAAAATAATTAATTATAATCATAATACCTTAAATGAATTTTTTTTTCATAAAAACTATAGTTTAAATAAATAGTAAATTAATAGTCTATGTTGGAGCGATTCGAACACTCAATAGTAAATACCAAAAATTTATGACTTACCTATTAGTCGACAACATATTTTTTTTTATTGTATAGATGACAAGACTCGAACTTGTAAAGTTATTAGCTATTCCGTCCTAAGCGGAACCTGGTTACCAAATTTCAGCACATCTATCAAATGCTCGAGATAAGATTTGAACTTATAACCTAAACATCTTCAGTGTTCCGCTCAACCAATTGAGCTTCTCGAGCTCTTTTATATGGAGATATCAGGACTTGATCCCAAATTAACGAAGTGCAAATTCGCCGTTTTACCAATTAAACTATATCCCCTTTTTGTATAACATAGAAATTTAAATATATTACATAAACTTTGATTAATTTAGTTATAATTAAACTTATATCGATTATCATATCCGAAAAACGATTTGAACGTTTATGATTAATATCAACGAAACTTAAGCTCGTCCTGTCTACCAATTCCAGCACTCGGATAATGGTTATGATATATTTTGTGTTTCTTTCTAAATAATTATTCTTAATATTAATAGATTTATTTAGACTTATATTATTATTATTGAAGACAGATATAGGATTTGAACCCATATGAATGTGGCCGAAACACAATATTCTACCATTAAATTAATCTGCCTTTGTAAGGCCAGAGTGACTTGAACACTCACCTTAACTGTCATGAGCAGTTGGCTCTACCATTAAGCTATAGCCTTGCGCCTTTAAGATGATTTGAACATCTAACCGATATATTAACAGTATATTGCTCTACCTTTGAGCTATAAAGGCTTTTTTACTTATAAAGGGAGGATACCTTGATTTGAACAAGGATAAACTATGCCACAAATAGTTGTTTTACCATTAAACTATATCCACCTATAAATATTGTGGGAAATAAGTGACTTGAACACTCAACAATTCGTGTGTAAAACGACTGCTCTACCATTGAGCTAATTTCCCTAAATAAGCGGGTTGAGGAATTGCACCCCAATCTTTTGGTCATGAGCCAAAAATGTTAACATTACACTAACCCGCTTATAACCCAAAAGAGATTTGAACTCTTGTTCTAACTGTGAAAAAGTTATGTCTTAACCAACTTGACCACTGGGTCTAAGCCCAGTGTAAGTATCGCACTTACTTCTACCGATTACAAAACGGTTACATTACTTTTATGTTAACCAGGCTTTAATATTATTTGCATAATTGTATTTTTTAGTAAATTAATTATTAGTACTTTATATCTAAAGACATATATGTCCGTACAATTAAAGCCTAATTCGTATTGTTATATTACGTTTATATGAGTATAATAAAATAAGTTTCGTGCTTATATGCTTTCAGCTCTTATCTTTAATTGACGTGGCTTTCTTGCTATGCCTATTAAAATACGGTACTTTAGTTAAAATACTTATTTAATAAACAACAAGTAAACTATAGGTCAACATACCCAATTCCTTTCGTACAAAGGGGATATTTTTATTTTACTCAAAATTCCTCTAGAAGATAGAAACCATACTGTCTCACGACGTATTAAACCCAACTCATGTAGCTCTTTAATCGACGAACAGTCGAACCCTTCATGATTCCTACGTTCAAGAGGATGAGCTAAGCCGACATCGAGGTGCCAAACCGCGCACTCAATTTGTACTCTCTTGCGCTTATTAGCCTGTTCAATTTGTTAATAAAAAAAAATTTTTTTTCCATATTTTTCAATATGGTTCAGACTATGTTTTCATTTTTAGTATATATTTATTTTTCTAGTTTTCAATTAATTTCCACTTACTCAACCTTTTAATCCAAATGAACCAATACGTGTTTTAGAATTTAATTTTGTATATTGTAAATTTGAATTTAAATTATTTCTTAATAATACAGAAGATAAACCTTTATATGAAGAATCTATATTTAATAAATTTCCTTTATATTTAAGTTTGTTTATAGATCTAGAGGCTGTATATCTTTTATTTAATCTACCATTTGCTTCTAATCTAAAACCAGCAATATGTTTATATTTAAGATTTTTTATTATATTTTTATATAATAATCTATTATTATAATAGTATTTTTTTATACTTAAATCTTCTTTTTTTATTAATTCACCTAATATAATTTTTTTTTTTTTAATTATTATTTTTTTTTCTAAATTAGCTAAATGTCTCATTAATCTTCTTCTGTTTTTTCTTATTTTTAATAATATAGATTCTGAAAGAATATTACTATTCAAATAAAAATATTTTAAATTTATAAAATTAAATTCAATGTTTTTATTAAATAAAACCTGTAATTTATTTTTAATATATTGTAAATAAGTATAATTAAATCTAGATTTATTTACATATATTAATCTTCTATAATAAGTATATATAAGTAATCTTCTTAAAGATTTTTTTATAAAAGTTTTATAAAAAATATTAACATATTTAGATATAGCTTTAAATTTATTTATTTTTTTTTTTTGATGTAAATTCCTTAATATTCTTGCTATTTTAGGTTTAAATATATTAGCATCTATTAATGCTATAGTACCTTTAATACTAATTTTTTTTAATTTTTTTAGTAAAATTAATTTATTAGATAAAATATTCTTTTTATGAGATAAAGGTTTTTTAAAACTAAGAATATTTATTAAAAATCTATTTATATATCTTTTCTTTAATTTTAGTAAATAATTATTTTTTTGTTTATTATAAATATATAAAGTAATAATTACCTTATTATTTGTATGTTTAAATTCACCTTTACTAAGAAAAATTCTATTAATAGATAATTTTCTTCGTCTATTATATAATTTTTTTCTTCTTATTTTTTGCTCAATATTTTTATTATATAAAAAAAAATAATTTCTAATAAATTTTATAGCTAATCTATTAATATTAGGTATTAAAGATAAAGTTTTATCATTATACATAAATATACTAGTATCTCAATATCTAGTAGAAGCAGGAAAATGTTTTAAACTATCTGTATTATCAAAATTATAAGATTTATTAATACTTGTTTTTTTTATTATAGATAATAATTTCATTTAATTATAATATAAATTGTTTAATTACATTAAATCTATTTCATTAATAAATTTTATTAATATTTATTGTAAATATATACACATGATGGATTTAACTAGTCGTTGAACGTTCTTATTTAAAATAAGTTTCGCTTCAAATTAACTATATATATAGTGTTTTTTGAAATTTACCCATACTACTACCAATATTTGCAAATATTGGGGGACTAACATATAATCCCTAGCGTAACTTTTTCAAAAATACAAGATCTTACCTTTCAGTATCTTGCGATCTTATGCCCCGCTTACGCGACTGATGGACTTGTAGGTCTAACAGTAAAGCAAGATTTAGCCATTAAACTTTTACAGTATTATTTAATATCATAGTATTTATATACTACAAATATGAATTAAAAAAAAATTTTTTTTTAATTCGTTCTACAACTATTCACCATATAGTTAAAATCTTACTTAAATAAAAAATATAAAAATATTTAAAATTACAGTAACTGAATAAATTATAAAAATAACAAATTGAAAATGTAACAAAAAACTTTTTCATTACATATTTACATATAACATGTAAATTCACGAATAGAATTTTGGATATACCCAGGTACTTTTTCTGGGATCTGTGCCCCGCATAAACTGTCTTCTAATCAACCGAATGTAATAAAGTAAATAAAGGTGTCACATCATTGTTACTTTTAAAAAGTAACTACCTTATACTCTTGTAATTCTTATATTAAATTCTAAAGTAGTAACAGTAAAGCTGCAAAGGGTCTGTTAAGATAGGTCATTTTATTACTAAAATTTCCCCCTTCAAGAACCGTACATGCGATTTTCATCGCATACGGCTCAAGAATTTAAGAATTATATATATATATTTATTAAATATTATAATTTAAAGAGAAATTATAATTTAAATAATATAAATTATAAATACCAGAGAATATCCGATTTGAACGGATGTGATTTTTTTGAATCAAATAAGTTTCAAGCTTATCGCTATAAACCACTCAGCCAATTCTCTATTACTATAATATAATGTTAAATTCTAGTTCTAAGTCTGCATTCTTTCGAATCAATTAAAAATCTATTCCTATCATTACAATAAGACTTTTGCTTTTTAGAACATCCTTTACCCACTAATGTATATTTAATTTTACAATTAAACTTCCTTTAAAGGACATTATTGGGCTTACCTAGTTTATACAATAATACTCTAATGATTACCTTAGAATTCCACTACACGTATGTTGATATATGATCCATTAATAAAAAGACGAGAAGCTTTTTATACAATCAACAAAAAAATTATTTGATATCAAATAATTTTTCTAGATTACGCTTTAACCATGGATTCAAATAATTTATTCATAGTAATCTAGCTCATCCCCCTAATTAGGCAGAATTTTTACGGGCTTTATACAAAAAAATTACTTTTTTAATATACCGTATGAGCTCATACAATGGACTGTAAGATGGATTTTCACCATATTATTATTATATACTTTCTAGTCGCACTCTCGTCTATCTAGAGGTAAACAGTATCTGCACTGCTATTCCAATTTCACTGAGCCAATCATCGAGACAGCTGTTGTATCGTTACATCATTCATGCAAAGACCGCATTTAACGGCCAGGGTATTCCGCTACCTTAGGACCCTCATCGGTAAGGCCGCCGTTTGTCGGGGATCTCTTCAAAACCTAGCTTTTTAATTCTAAGCAAATCCGTCACCCAGCCGACACCGGGCAGACATCACACTCAATATATTGATATCTATCTTAGCAGAGTGCTCTGTTTTAAATAAACAGTCGTACAACACTATTCTATGCTTCCTATTCTTTTGGTTTTAGTAAAAACTTAAAAAGAATGGCTCTCCTTATCCCGAAGTTACGCGAGTCATTTTGCCGAGTTCCTTAATGATTGATTACTCAAACGCCTTCGTATTCTCTACTAGCTTACTTGTGTTAGTATCTAGGTACGGTTTTACTTGGTATTTTCCTGAACTAATTTAACTTTAATTAGTTTTTTTAATATTTCATCTTCATCTATATAATATACTCAATTGATTTAATCAAAATTTTTATTATATTCATCATAAATAAAACCAGAAATGATTCTTATGTATTAGAAGCCGTTTTTATTAAATACCATAAGCTTTAGGCGAATATCTTTTTCGTTACTCATGTCAGCATTATCACATGGAAAATAAAAAATTAAAATTAAAAAAAAAGTAATTATAATTTATCCATTGTTCCGCTACCCCATATATATTTTGTTAAAAAATAAACTATATATGGACAAGGTTTCGGTATATTGTTTAGATCCGTTATATTTTCGGTGTGATCTTCTTAAAAAATCAATGCTCTGTTACGAGATCATTAAAATATGGCCGCTTCCAAGCCTATTAATTGATCGTATCAAAAGACACATCCTTAATTTCACTCAACAATAATTTTGGAACCTTATTAACTCTTGTTCTGGGCTGTTTCCCTTTTGACATACAACCTTATCGTACTATGTCCGATTTTTTAATATTCATCTTAGCCCTTCCGAGTGCAAATACTCTCCGATAAAATCTTTACGATTCCCCGATATATACAAATTTATAATGTTATTAAATTATAAATATTTTGACCGAGATCACAGTTCTGTACCTGCCAAGATGTTATTTAAATTACCTACTAATATAGGTTTCGCGGAAACAGATCTACCTCTTTAACTACTAGAGTAAAGCTGAGGTACTTCTCCCTAAATAATGTTGTTTAATCATTATCCATTTAACGGATAATATAAATAAAGTAATTTTCTTAATTATTTCGAATCTTTATCAGATTCTTCATTTTTATCATTGTTTTTTAAATCCCAGTAATTTGTTTTTATTTCAACTCTATCCTTTATAGTTTTAGTGTCAAAATCTTCTTTACTATTACTTGATTCTTTTTTTTTGTATTTAAAATATCAGTAAGTTATCAAGGTTGATCGTCGAAAACTTTACTAATAATTAATTGTTTTTCTCGATTAACTTTTGTTTGATAATCAGTATCTCCATAAGGAATATTTGTTCAACTAGGAAGAGGAGTAGGACCTTCACCTTCTTCTAATTTTTTAGTTACTATTATAACTTGTTTTTTAGAAGTTTCCATTATTACAGGTTCTTTATCAATATCTGTACTTGATTCTTCTGTATTAATAGATTTAGGTGAAAAAATAGGATTTTCAGATGGACTATATATAGAAACTGAAAGACCAGATTTTATTTCATCAACAATTTTTTCGAATGCTGATGATGTATCTGAATCAATACTAATAGATCCTTGTTCTCTTTTTAAAATATTCTTTCATAGATCTTTATTATCAATAGGCGTATCTGATGATATATCTAATTTTGATTCTGATATGCTATTAATTAAATCTTTAATTTTATTAATATTTATATTTTCAATTTCATACATTTTGGTATTTATTATAGCACTATTTTCGTAATAAGATTTTAAATTAGATATTGCATTAAAATCCATTTCAGTGATTGATATTTTATTTTTAATAAGTTCGCTAATTTCTAATTGAGCTTGCTTATCGTAATATACTTTCATTTCTTCATCTATATCTGGATTAATAGTTGCTTTACCTTTACCTTTTGTATCAGAATCATCTACCTTATGAAATGGTATATGGTCTATTACATCGGTAGGAATTACTAGTGGTATATCTTTACTTTTTGTATCTGAAATAGTTTCTATATTATCATAATTACTATTATTAGTTTCCCATTCATCTGATACTTCTAATAATCTATTAGGTTTATTTTCAGTTTTTAAAGAGACTTTGTCACTAATAGCCTTTTCTTCAAGTTTTTCTTCTATATATGTATCATCATTATGCCAATTATTTTCCCTATATTCTTCATCTAAGTTAAATAAATGAATTAAATATAATGTAAAAAATAACAACATAATTAAAATAGTTTTAACTATTTTTAAAATTAATTGATATAATTTTATGAATGCTTTTAATATTAGTTATATATTTTTGATTATGGGTGTTATAAATTCCAATTCTATCTCTAGGTTAGGGTGCAAGCCTGTCAGAGGCCCGAATATTTTTATCATAAATATTTTGCCTTTTTGCTTGTACGGGTATTTATTCGTTTATATCATCTATTTTTTAAGAAAATTACTTTACTCATATTATCCTGCACTCTTTCGAGTGAGGCTTGACTATATTTTAAGCCTTTTTATTTTTACTTTTTAAATAAAAAAACTAACCTACATTTAGTCGATGAACTGCACACCACAATTTGTGCTGCTTGGCTGCGGATTTCCCATTAATTCACATTTATCAATCTTGATTTTACCATACCACGAGTCATTACCTGTGCCACAAACTATGTTACCATGTTTGTTTGGTTAAGATTGCTTTAGGGGTTTCCCGTCAATTTGAAGGTTTATAGCAGAAGGTTCACTTCCGCCCTGGCTATGATTAGGCGCTTACTCTAATTAACAACCAGCTCAACTAGTCAGTTTTGTCTTTCACTAACTTACCATTATTCTTCGGATATCTTTACAACGATAACCCGTTCGGACTTTTATAATCCTGATAATAGTAAGATCACTAGTCTTCGGGTCTAATTTTAGATACTTTCTCATTTTTTCATAATCGATTTCTCTACGAAACTAAGTCATTATGCTAAAACTATATTTAATTCGTTAAACACATAATTTTGTTTCTCGCATCTAAAATTAACTTGCTGACCCATTATGCAAAAGGTACGCTCTTGTTATTTGTTAAAATTTTTCTCGAGCTGCTTATAAAACTACTATTAAATAAAATTCCCTCACGGTACTATTCACTATTGCGTATAATACCATATTTAGCCTTAGAGGAAGGTTCCCCTTTATTCAAACAGATAATCCATTTTACTTATATATTAATAGGCTATTCTACTTTACTTCACATTGTATGTAGAATCTCGTTTGATTTATTTTCCTAAGGTTATTCAGATTTTTCCTTTCACCTTGTTTATTTACAAGATTTTTCTTAGTAAATTCTTTGGTTTATAGCTTGTTTTTTATTCATAATAATTTCTTTTTATACTAATTGATAAAATTTATCAAATAAAAAATATTTATTATACTAGACTTATTGTATCTT